AGGGCTGGTGAACAGCTCCCCTAAGCCGAAGCGGAGAATCTCAAAATCTAAAATTTTGTATTATAGAAAGAATCGAGTTCAGTCACCGAGAATGGGTGGAATTAAGTTTATGATAGATAGATCTTTTCTCTGTGGTGCATAGAATCGATTAACACGGGTGAACCCTCTTTTACTTTCCCTGAAGCAGGATTTTTTGTAGGTTTGGTGAAGGAAGAAGTCTTAGCCTTGTGCTCGTAATCAGCTTCATATAATAGAATTTCATTAAGGCTTTCGCAGCCATATTTTTCAACAAACTAGGCGCTTTGTTTTCGTCGCCCATTCTGCGTAGGCGGTGCTACTCTTCAGGCTCTTTCTTCGCTCCCTCCAACCGTGGGAAGTACCCGTTCGTGAACCGAATTACTTCTCTTCTTACCTATTCGGAGGTCGTAGAATAGAAAAAGATCAACTACGCTAACTAGAGGAATTCAGAGCTTACGAAACTAAGCTTAGAAAGCTCTCAACTCCATTTCGAGAAAAAGAGGATTAACTATTTTCCCACTCCGTCGTAACTAGAAGGAATGATGCTTCCATAGGTGGGGAGCTTCCTATACTTCTACATGTGGGTGCTACACAAGCTTCGGAGCGATACACTAAAAACAAAGAAAGATCGACTTTTCAAAGTAGAGTCGATCCGACCTACGTTAACAGCTTTCTTCTATTATATATTTCATTCTATATTTCTTGTTAGATGACAAGAGAAAGTAGAGCAAAACTTGAAAGAATCTCGCTACAAGACTGAATTGGATGTAACTAGAAGATATCTTGAGACCACTAAGCAGGAGCAAAGAAACCCTAGTTTTATTTGTTTCCCGCTGTAGGGCTAAAGCTTAAATACATTTTACCCAAGAAGGTCAGCTTAGCTTCTTTTCTTAAGTAGCTGGTCCGAGTCCAATATGTCTTTTTTATTAGGTAGGCTATTCAGTCAGAGATGGGCCTTGAGAGATCGCTTCGTTCTGTCGCTCCCTCTCCTTTGGTCTCAGACGGAGAGTCTTCCAAGGGCTATCGGGTTGACGTACAGAAGGAGCTCGTCTTTGTCTTGCGGGAATGCAACACTTGAACTCGGACTGAATATGAATAATCCAGCTGTTCGATCAAGGTAGAAACAAGAACGGCCGAGTAATCATGAAGAGAGACCGAACCAAGGACATGAATCAGCAGAGCCTTCTCTGTGAACGAACGAAGTGGGTTGACGGTTGACTCACACGGCGATACCGATCTCAAGCGGAAGAGGAGATGGCAATGTGACATTCTCTCTATACGAATAGAATAAAGAAAGATTTGACCAGAGGAGATTAGATCTCCAGGGCTCAGGTTAAAGGGATATTACACCTCTTCCCCCAGGAACTAGAAATGATTCACCCGGAAAACACATAGTAGATGCTGAGGGAGCTAAAGACAGAGTAAGAGCCTGGGAGTTCCGGTCCGCTGATTGGTAGATGGAAGTCTTTTCCTGAGGCCAAGACATATATGTGAACAGTTTCTTTCCCTTCTCCTCCTTTCCGCCTAATGCCCGACTGTCCTATGAGAGGTAGCTGGAGATGCGTTCTTCCCTGATATCGATCTCCCAACAGCTTAGACATTAAAGACTACCTGACCTGTGATCTGTCTTCCTGCCTTTAGAGTAGGAGATGGAAATGACTTCCTTCCAACATGTGAACTGGGAGGGGGACTTTGACTTGGAAGTCCATAACTAAGTTAGTATTAGCGGTGCGCCCAAGAAAGGATCTACTTGAATCCCTAACCTAAAAGAAACAGTCTGTCCGAATGTGCTTAACCTCCTTTTCTTTTACCTCACATGCCTTCCTGTCTTAAGACAGGAAGGAGGTTCCACCCCGGAAAGAGATATTACATCTCGCCGTCTACCTGATGCCTTCCCTCCTCTGAGCCCAAGTTACATCACAATGGATCGAGACGAGAAAAAGCAATGCAGGGTTAAGTTAAGGGATTGAGACCAGTGCGAAAGCCTTCTATTGAGAGCGGAATCTAATGAATCTAATTTTGGCTTCTTGCTCACTCTCTCACTATCTGAACTTGAAGGTTTAGTTTGTGTTCCACGAGTGGGATAAAGACAAATCCGAGATCAAATAGAATCCGAGCAGGGCAAATTAAAAAAAAGAACATAAATAAGTGAAGATCTGGTTGATTCCATTCTAGAGTCACTAAGGGAAATGACTCTCGATTGAGATCATGCCACCTTTTTTCTATCCATCTTAGTCTTTCTGATAGCTTTGGTCTTTTTCCCATGTCTTTCTTGGGCTTTGGGGATTAGTAGCTTTCTTTACTGACTAAGCTAAGACGGAGATGAGGGCATACCCGGATCGAGTAAACCAAAAGGGGTTAATTACATTACATGAGTTTCAAACGATTCAAAATAAGTTTTCTCTTTTCTTTTAAAAAAAAATACCTTACTTAAAAAAAAAAAGAAAGAAAAAGGTAATGCCTATTAGTTTAGAATGGAAATGAAACAGAATTAGTACAACATCCGGAAGGAAAGTTCTGGGAACATAGAAGAATTCATGGCGTTTAAATCGATATGACTTACCTTGTCTCTCACTACAAGATAAACTTGAGCACCACTGTTGCATAAATCCATGCTAATCTCCATGCCTGAATTTCCACAACCAAAAACCAAAACTTTACCTCCTCTAAACTCGGCTCCGTCCATGTAACTGCTTGAGTGCAACAATCTGCCTTGAAAATCTTGCAATCCAGCAATCTCTGGCATTGATGGTTCTGCACTTTCTCCAGTTGCTACAATGAGCCATCGACACACAAATCTAAATTTGCAAGTCTCTACAAGCCGGGTACCACTACAGCCGTTATAAGTTACTGACTTGACCTCCTGTCCAAACGCAGGTGAAATTGAGAAGGCTTTTGCATAAGCTTCCAGGTAATCTGTGAATTGTTGCTTTGTCGGATACGCTGCAACTTCTTGTGCTCTAAAACACTAGAACGACTTGCCTCATAAGAGAAATGACCCGCGGGAACTCACTCCCCTTTTGGGTTGGGGCTTGAGTTTCGGACAACCCTATTCTTCTTAGGCTCAACGAAGGCGCATAGGGGAAATCCCCCAATGGGCATAGGTAGCCAGTCTAGCAAGAGAGGACGAAGCAAAGCGAAATGCTGTTTTTAAACTTATTTAAAAACAAACGGGTAGCTACTAAGGAATTCTTAAACCCGGCAGCGAGCGAAAGGGGTAAGGTAAGGTGTTAACGAAGTGAACTACTTCTTCTAGTAGCTAGGGTTGTCTTTCCTGCCAAAAGACTTTAGCAGACTACCTTGAAGGGACTGCAAGCGGCTATAATAGTTGCTTACTATATATAGGGTCAACACTACTGAAAGAGAAGACTGAAAGCAAAGAAAGGAATAGTTTTTTGACTTTGTTAGATAGATTACGGTTCTCATGAGCAAGCGAACCCGGGATGACGAGGTCGGCAGCGCGGTTGAAAGCTCCTAAAGGAGTGAGTGAGTGACCTGCTCCCAAGGGAGGCTTCCCGGATGCCCTAATAAGCGTAGGTCGGAGATCTTGGGAAGCTTAGCTCGCTCCCCCCTATGAATATTAAGGCGAAGTCCTGGTCTACCTCACCCAGTCTCTATCCTATCCTTTCTTCATTAACTTGAGTCAAATCCAACCCTCAGCTCTTCACCTAGCAGCAGAACAGCTAAGACATTCTTTTCTTGTTTGTCCTTCCAAAAAGAAACTAGAAGTCCCTGGAACCGCTCGACCTGAAGTAAAGCACTCTGATAGCACTGGCCCTGTTTAAGCTTCGATCAAAGCAATCAGGTATGGTGGCTGTACACCTTGAAGGGCTGAGGCAATGAGTGAACCCGATGGAGACGAACGAATACGAAGACCGTTAAAGCATTCCCACATACGAGAGAAGGTTCCACTGGCAGGCGATCGTTCCTACTCAATAGATGTGTCTCGCAAAACAGGTCGACGCCAGAAACTCTTCCTCAAGCAAGGCAGCCCATAGATAAGTAAGCGTGCGAAATCGCTCAATCTCCATTATTAGCAACAGACTAGGAATGGTACTCTAACCTCTAACTGAATTACACTCAATCAGCTAGCTCTTAAAATCAGTCTTAAGTCATTCTTACTTCCTTTAGTCGGTAAGAAAGGAAGCTCATTAGTCCTAGGACTAACTAATATTAATATAGTCAGACAAAGCAGCAGACAGGCAGGGAAAGAAGCTCAAAGATGCTATTAGTCTAAAGAAGGGGTTGGTCTAGAAGCGTCCCCTCCGACCTGTGCTATCCATTCTAGTGCGCCTAGGACTGTGTTGACTGAATGAATCCTAGTGAGCGGAGAAGGAAGACATGTCTTACACCTACTATGGTGACAAAAATGGTATCTAATAAACCGTACTTCCAGCACAGGCTGGTGAGAGCAGGATGGAATGCACCTCTCTCCTATGCGTTTTGCACCTGCCCCTATCCTATCGTAGATAATGAATTAGTTGTATCTCACTTTCCTCTTTTTTTCGGTGAAAGGGACGAAGATTAATTGAATCTTGTTTTTTCACCATTGGCCTTAGTCATAGCTGGGTATATTCCATAGAGCCCTTTAGCAGTCCCGATACTCTTTCTTGTTCGAAGTTTAAAGGGCAGAGCACCCTTCCCTAGTCTTCTACTCAATCCCGTAGTCTGGCATTCGTTCCCATCTTTTCATTATGCTAGAATTTGAGTCTTGTCAGTGAGTGTTCCATGTAGTGAATGTGTCTTCTGATCTATAACCATTTTCGTATGCTTTCTTCGTCTTCGTGTAAGTAATTCCTTCTTCCGTTAGTTTCTCTAAGAGCTGTCCTGAGGTGAAACCTTGGTTGGGTGAGCTGCTTTCCCGCCTCCAGTCTTTCTTCTTTGATTGGAGTAGCTCGCCTATCTCTGATTAAGTGAAGCGATTGAATGTGGATTCGGGTGTAGAAGCATTGGCATAGGGCTTAGTAGAAGACGAAGAAGGGGCATTGGCTTCTTCCGGTAAATAGTCTAACTGCTTTCCCTAATCACCACCCAAAAAACTCAGGAAGAAGACTTTCTATCCCTCTCCTCTCAGTCCACTAGCAATACACCAGTACAGTAAGTCAGTATAGCAAAGGCACAGATGCTTTTCATAGCCCTAGTTCCAGACTTTCGTTCCTGAGTGCACAGAATCGTCTCTTTGATGCCGAGAATCGTCTGCTCTCTCTTTCCCGCAAGGAGATCCATTCCTTTCCTATTCCTAGTTCAGGAAAGCAGAATGATTTTAGTCTTCCGGGGAGGTCGAATATTAACTAGCTAACTCGATGGAACGTCGAAGCTACCCAGCTTTGAAGGAATAGTAATTAGGTAAGAAGCAAGGACCGATTGGACAGCGAAAGCTAAGCGACAAAGAGCAGGAAGAGGTTTAGGAATAAGTAAGAAAGCAGCAAATCTTTCCATAAGGCAAAAGCGGATCTTGAGATGCAAAGAGCGGATCGATCTCCTGCTTCCCGAATGCCTTTACTTACTAAAGACTGGAATGAACCATGAAAGATTTAAGGAATGAGATTCGGTATCTACTCTATAAATGATCTTTCCCATAAAGCTAGGCATGCCAAATCCGTATTCCAGAGCAAGTCAGAAGACTACCTATAAACTCTATTCCATATACCTACTTGCCAATCTCCAGCTATTAAGTAGTCCTTTTATAAACTAGCTTGCTCAAATGTTATTATCCCTAATATGGCAACCTTGTTACGACGTTCAAAACAGAAGATTGTAAGCCCACAATGCATCATCCAATCCTCGTCTCCTCTCCTGTTCGTATTAACCTGCTCCTCTCCCTATCGGTCGAGCTCCTTCGGACCCTTCGCTCTTCGATTGGGATCCACAGAAGTCTGTTCCTTCAAAGTCTCACACGGGTTCTTCACACGATCCTGATCGCCGGGCTTATGAGAACGAGCAGCGCGCACACCTGGAGCTCGAATTCCTGGCGTTTCACCGGGATGAGATTCTCAGGAACTATGAGGCCGAGTTCCAGCGGTACTGCCAGACCAAAGCGGGTGACAAGCAGCAGCAACATAGGAAGCGTACCCGCGAAGACGAGGAGGAGAGTCACACTCATCCCTCAAACCAGTCGCCCCGCCGTAGTCGCAATAAGGATGGTCACCGGTTGAGGAAATCACCATCTCCTGCCCACTATAGGCTTTTACTTGTCTGCTCGCTAACTGCTAATTATGCCTATAAATTAGCTTCCATAACTACTAGATCTGTTGGTATGACTCTATGTAACCTCGAGATTCAATTCGTTTTAAAAGGGTTTTTTAGTAACACTATGAAACACGATAAGGAACAACGAATGGGCGGCAACCGCATAGCAATTAACTCAATGAGCTAAGTCAGCGTAGGGTCTTTAGAGAGAGGCTCGGGGAGTCTCTCGGCCCGAAGCGATCTAGCCGAGTCCCATCGAGGCAAGCGGCTAACTAACTCTTCGTTTTGTCTTGAGTTTTTGTCAAAACCACACTCCATCGCTCGTGCTTCTAGCAGATCAAGGATCAATCTTAACTAGAGAACGGACTATATTTATCTCCTAAAGTGTTGCATTTTTGTAGGGGGACTTTCGATTCCTTATCAGAGCTAATTCTTTTCTTTGCGGTACAACTTATGTTCTATATTTTATCTTCTCTTTTCTCCGGACCTGGTCTTTCTTGTTCAATCCCCAAACCCCCGCTTCTTGGGCCTCACTTCATCTTCTCCCTCGTCCTGTCCTTCTGCTCAGCTTTGTGATCAAAGGCGGCTCCCTACCTCTATAGGTCTGCTCGTCAGACAACAGCCCTCCTTTGGGGCTGGCTGCTAACTCAATCGTCACTTTCCTTTCTTCCTGCAAGGTATAGAACAACAAAGGGTACTGGCCCTGCTTGCTCGCTTTGTGCTCCTATCAATAATCTCGGGTCCCCCGAAACAACTACATAAAGAATTGACACCTTAGCAAAGCAAGAAAGTACTTCTAAACACTTGCTTCATTTGATTTAGCTGCTGGAAAAGATGCTGATGGCTTCAGTCTTGAGTACGCGGTAAAGACGGCTAAAGGTTGTCAAAAGATGGATCTGGCTAAAAATCCTTTCTTAGCGCCAATCAGCTGAAGAAGCTAGGTCCAAAGTCTTAGGGCATTAACTTCTTTAGTTATTACAGGGCCAAAGGCAGGATTTGAAACTTCTTCATTCGCAGAAGGGGGTCCCGGATTTCCTTCTTGTTCTTTCTCTTCTTAAAGTCCTCTTTTCTATGCGCTTTGCACGCCTTACCCGACCTCCCGGGTAGAAACTTCTTCTTTTTTACTTTTCTCTAAAGCGTCTGACCTTGATTATCTACTTTCTACTTCATCTGATCTGCTCTTTGCCTTGGCTTACTGATTTGGGTAAAGATGCTTTCTTGTACGGAGTTAAGGTAGAATGCTTCCCCATCATGGTCTTCATAGTTCTCACTATGGCCTATCCCCTGGCTGAC